CTAAGTAAATATTTCTTTTTCCAAACTTTTCCTAAAGTCAAATAGGGACTTTTAGAAAAAAATTTTTTTTTGTGTTATTATAATATAATAAATTTATTATATATATATATATGTTTAATTTTATATAATTATATATATATATATTTAATTAAATATTTTATATTTATTTATATTAAACATATATTATATATATAAATAAAAAAGAAAAAAAGTATATTTATTTAAAATAAATTATTTATTTAAAATTAAAGAATAATTATCTTATTATATTAATATTTATACATATATTTATAATAAATAATTTATATATTAAATTTTAATTACAAGAATTAAAAGATTGTAATTAAAATTTAAAAGTCTCTATTTGACTTTAGGAAAAGTTTGATTCTAGCTTAGAAATTTATACTATAAATTTTATACATGTAAATTTTGGCAGTATTTAGTATTACAAAAAATTATATAAAGATGTAAAATTTTATTTTATACTAGGATAAAGATGTGCCAGCATCTGCGGTTAGACATTATATTTAAATTAATTTATTATCTAAAATTGTAGCTTTTTATTTATTTAATAAGATTTAATTTTGGTGAAATAAAGTATTTCTTTAAAATAATTTATTTCAATTTGAAAGTTATTTTTAAAAAACTAGGATTAGATACCCTATTATTTTTAATGGTTTTAAGTAGTAGTAATTATGAAACTTAAAGAATTTGGCGGTAATTTATTTCTTATCAGAGGAACCTGTTCTATAAAAGATACTACACTATTTATTTTACTTTAATTAATTTTATATACCGTTGTTTTAAAAATTAATTTTATAATTAGTTTAATTTTTTTAATAAAAAATAATTCAAATCAAGGTTTAGTTTATATTAAAGAAGAAATGGGTTACACTATATTTTTATGTGGTAAAAAAATGGATTTGAAATTAATTTATTTTATTTATATATTTGAATTAAGCTCTAAGTTATGTACACATCGCCCGTCGCTCTAATTATGAAATTAGATAAGTCGTAACAAAGTAGACGTTCCGGAAGGGGCATCTTGTCAAAATGGAGCTTGATGATAAGCAATTCACTTACAATGAAAAGATCTCTTTCGCCAGGGTGTTTTGATGAAAATATTTTATATTTTTAAAGTTTTTATTGTTTAAGTATTAAAAAGAATTTATTTTTTATATTTTACTGAGGGGGATATCAGTGAAATATTTTAAATATTATTCATTTTAATAAAATATATAGTACTTTTTGTATCATGGTTATTTAATTTTTAAAAAGTTTTTTGTTTCCCTAAAATAAAAGAGTTAAATAAATTGTTTGTTTAATGTTGAAATATTAAGGCAAAAATTTATTTAGTATTGATATAATTCCGATTTTATTAATTTTTGGTTTAGTAAAATGTTTACTTTGGGCTTTTAAGTTTATATATTTTTCAATATTTAAAGTTTAAAATCGAAATTTCCTTTAGGATTAGCTTAAGGATTAAATATTTATAAAGCTAAAATGGTTTAATAAAATAGAAAAGTTTAGAAGCGTCTATTGGTGGGTTATACCTTATTTATTTTTTTAGAAAATTTATTTAGCTTTTATTAAAATATTTTTTTGCTCAAATTATTTAATCTTAGTGTTACTGAATAAATTATTAGTTAAATAATTAGTTTAGGTTATAGTTAAAATTAATTTATAAATTCGACAGATCGCTTAAGACTGTTTATCAAAAACATTTCTTTTTGTTTACATGAAAAGTAAAGCCTGCCCACTGAAGTTTGAAGGGCCGCGGTATATTGACCGTGCTAAGGTAGCATAATCATTAGTCTTTTAATTAAGGAATAGAATGAATGGTTAAACTTAGGTGTATTGTGTGAGTTAATTATTTTTGAATTTTAAATTTAAGTGAAAATGCTTAATTTTGGTAAAAAGACGATAAGACCCTATAGAGCTTGATTTTGAAAATTAATGTCAATTATAGTTGTGGGGAGATTTTATTTTTTAAAGTTTAATTGGGGCAATTAAAGAATAGAAAAAACTTCTTTGAATTCTTAGATCTTAAAATTTAAAAATGAAAAAGTTACCTTAGGGATAACAGCGTAATGTTTATTGAGAGTTCTTATCGACATAATTGTTTGCGACCTCGATGTTGAATTAAAATTTCTGTTTGGGGCAGTTCTTATAATAGGTGGTCTGTTCGACCATTAAAATTTTACATGATTTGAGTTCAAATCGGTGCGAGCCAGGTTGGTTTCTATCTTTTACATCTAATTAATCTTTCTAGTACGCAAGGACCGTTATGAGGTAATTTTTTTACTACATTGGCAGACTAGTGCGGTTGATTTAGATTCGAAATATAGGGTTGTACTCTATGTGGTAATATTTTTTTTTTTCGAGCTGTTGAATGTAATTTTAGGTTATTTATTATTGGTAGTTGGAGTTTTAATTAGAGTGGCTTTTATAGTTTTATTTGAGCGTAAAATTTTGGGTTATATTCAAATTCGTAAGGGTCCTAATAAAGTTGGGGTAACGGGAGTTCTTCAGTCGTTTGGTGACGCCATTAAATTATTTATTAAGGAGCAGTTTTTTCCATCCACATCTAATTTTTTACTTTATTATTTTTCTCCTGTTTTTTCTTTATTTATTACTTTGTTTGTTTGAAGCGTAATGCCTTTTGACGGAAGTGTTTTCTTAAATTTTAGTTTGGGGGGGCTATTTTTTTTTTGTTGTACTAGATTTGGTGTGTACACTCTAATGGGTAGAGGTTGGTCATCTAACTCTAATTATGCCCTCCTAGGAGCAATACGAGGGGTAGCGCAGACCATCTCCTATGAAGTAAGAATAGCTTTGATCTTTTTATCTGTAGTTTTTTTAGTTTCCCAGTATAGACTAGGCTCTTTCCAATTAAGACAGGGTTATGTCTGGTTTGTGTTTTTATTATTTCCTATTTTTTTATGCTGGGTTACCTCGTCTCTAGCAGAAACTAATCGGACCCCCTTTGACTTCGCGGAAGGGGAGTCAGAATTAGTTTCTGGGTTTAATATTGAGTACGGGAGAGGGGGCTTTGCTCTTTTATTTTTAGCGGAGTATGGAAGAATTATTTTTATAAGATATTTTTTAGTCCTTATTTTTCTTGGCGGGGGAATAAATTTTTTAGGGTTTAATTTATTAGGTTGTTTTTTTTGTTTTTGATTTATTTGGGTTCGAGGAACCTTACCCCGGTTTCGTTATGACAAGCTTATGTATTTGGCTTGAAAAATTTTTTTACCTGTGTCCCTTTTTGTTTTGTTTGTTTATTTTATGTTAAAAATTGTTTAATTTGAAACTTTTAACGAGAAATTATTAAGAGAGTTAAACTCTTTTAGACTACTTTCAAGGTAGTTGCTTGGGCGTTCAGCCAAATAATTATTTAAGGATTTTATCCCACGATTTTAAAATCATTGGATTTAGTAAGAAGTACGCAAAATAAATGACTGTCAGGATTTGACCCACAACGATATAAGGGTCTTCAGCTGGACGAGCTCCGATTCACGTAAGAAGAATTACTACATTTACTAACGTTCAAAATGAGATTTGAGCTAAAGGATAAAATTGGGTACCTCGGGTGTTAGTTTTTTGTCTTAGAGGTAAGATTATTAAAATAACAATTGAAGCAACTAGTGCAATAGCCCCCCCTAGCTTGTTTGGAATCGAACGAAGAATTGCATAAGCAAACAAAAAATATCACTCTGGCTGGATATGTACAGGGGTAACTAAAGGATTAGCGGGGATGAAGTTTTCTACATCTCCTAGAAGAAAAGGATTAGTTAAAACTAATATTAATAAGGCCCAGTATATAACTAGGAAACCAAATAAATCTTTTCTAGTAAAATAAGGGTGAAACGGGATTTTATCTGAGTTAGAGTTTATTCCCATTGGATTATTAGATCCTGTTTGATGAAGAAATAGGATATGCACTGCTGACAGTCCTGCAATAATAAAAGGAATTAAAAAATGAAATGTAAAAAATCGTGTTAAAGTGGCGTTATCTACAGCAAAACCCCCTCAAATTCATTGAACTAATGTTTGCCCTAGGTACGGGATTGCTGATAAAAGATTAGTAATTACTGTGGCAGCCCAAAATGATATTTGACCTCAAATTAAGACATATCCTATAAAAGCTGCTCCCATTACGGCTAGTATAATAATTACCCCGATTGTTCAGGTATGTGAATAAAAGTATGAGGCGTAGTATATTCCTCGCCCAGCGTGTAGGTAAAGACAGATAAAAAAGAATGATGCTCCATTAGCATGAGTAGCACGCAGAAGTCATCCGTAATTGACATCTCGTGAGATGTGTGATACACTATTAAAAGCTAAAGTGACATCAGCTGTGTAATGCATAGCTAGAAAAAGTCCTGTGACAATTTGAGTGATTAAGCAAAGACCTAATAGAGACCCAAAGTTTCATCAGGCTGAAATGTTAATAGGGGCCGGAAGATCAATTAATGCTCCGTTAGCGATTTTAATTAATGGGTGGGTTTTACGAATATTTATCATTAATTAATTTTACGAAGGGGGCCTTCGTACTTTGAGGCGATTTTGACAGCTACTAATAAAGTAAAAAGAAGGTATGTTATAATTAAAATTGATGTTAAAATGTTTCTGGAAGAAAAAATCATTATTGTTTTTATTAGTATGTTAGTTTGATCAACTAGTAGATTATTTACTTGAAAATAATTTCATACCCCTACAATTAGAACTATTAGTCTATTTAAAGTAATTATTTGGTAGAATAAAGATATTTTTATTTCAAATTTTTCATTAGAGGCTAGACTTACTACATAGACAAATAGAACTATTAAACCACCTAGAAAGATAAGAAACAGAATAAAAGAAAATCAAGAAGACTTAATTATAATTCATAATGAAATGCAGATTAAAAAAGTTTGGGTTAAGATTATAGTTAAAATAGTAACGGGGTGTGATGATATAAAAAGTGTGGTAGCTGTTATAGAAATAAATAAAAGAACTATTAAAATTACAGAGTATAGTTTATTAAAATTTTAACTTTGGAAGTTAAAGATAGCTTAACGGCTTTCTCTGAAGTTTTTATAATTACTTAATTTTTAGTTTACAAGACTAATGTTTTACTTTAAACTATAAAAACTTATTTTGGAGTTGTTAATCGGGTTTGTTGTTATTTTTGCGGGGTTTTGAATTTATTGTTCTGTGCGTGAGCATCTTCTTTCAACTCTTCTTAGTTTGGAGTTTATGGTTTTAGGGGTTTTTATTTTTTTAATGCTTAGATTTTGTTCAGGGTTTTATTATTATAGTTTGTTTTATTTAATTATAACTGCTTGCGAAGGGGCTCTAGGCCTTTCGGTTTTGATTATAATAGGTCGGACTCACGGAGGTGATTATTTTAAATCATTAAGTTTTTTATTTTCAAGTTAATGATAAAATTTATTTTTTTTATGATTTTTTCTTTATGTTCTCTACTTTTAAGAAGTATAGGGTTTTGAATAATTAGAGTTTTATTAGTTATTTTAGGCTTGGTTTTTTTAACTCAAAACACTTTAGGGGTGGGCGTCTCTATATTAAGATGCTCTATGAGATTAGACGTTCTTTCCTATAGACTTATTGTTCTTAGTTTTTGAATTACTGTATTAATATTTATGTCTAGAGGGGGTATTTTTATTAACGGCTTTAAAGAAGTAATTTTTTCTTTTATAGTAGTTCTTTTATGCTTAATTCTACTTTTAACTTTTTCTACTTCTAATCTTTTGTCATTTTATTTTTATTTTGAGTTTTCTCTGCTCCCCACTCTTATTATTATTTTAGGGTGGGGTTATCAACCTGAACGCCTTCAAGCAGGGCTTTACTTTTTATTTTACACTTTAGTAGCATCTTTACCCTTGTTATTAGTATTAGTATACCTTTATTTTAATCTCGGTGGGTTAGAGTTATTTGTTGAGTTTAAAATCTTGAGAACTACTTTTTCTTTATTGGTATTTTTTTGTTTTACTATAGCTTTTTTAGTAAAAATACCTATATTTTTTGTTCACCTATGGTTACCTAAAGCTCATGTAGAAGCTCCCGTTTCAGGGTCTATAATTTTGGCTGGGGTTTTATTAAAATTAGGTGGTTACGGATTCTTTCGAATTCTTTATTTTTGCCAGGGGGGTTTAAAGCTTTATGGGGGGTATATTTTTGGATTAAGAGTTTTAGGAATACTATTTGTTGGTTTTATATGCTGTCGGTTAAATGATTTGAAGGCATTAGTTGCTTATTCTTCAGTAGCTCACATAGGGTTGGTAATTTGTGGTGTTTTTAGTTTTTGTTTATGGGGGTTTAGAGGTTCTTTAATAATAATACTAAGTCATGGGTTGGCTTCATCTGGTTTATTTTGTGTGGTAAATATATATTACGAGCGTTCAAGAAGACGAAGAATATATTTTAATAAAGGCTTAATTTTGGTTTTTCCTGTTTTCTCTTTATACGTTTTTATATTATGCGCAGCCAACATGGCTGCGCCACCAACTATTAATTTAATGTCGGAAATTTTTCTTATAGTAAGAATGTTAAAGTTTGACAGGTTAATGTTGGTGGTGTTTCCGTTAGCTTCTTATATAGGAGCCGTATTTACATTATTTTTGTTTTCTTTTTCCCAGCACGGGAAGTTATTTTCAGGTTCTATATCTTTTAATTTTTCTACCTATCGCGAGCTTCATTGTTTAGGTTTGCATGTTTATCCAGTAAATTTGTTAATTTTAAAGCCGGAGTATTTTATATTTATTAATTAGAAATATTTAGATAGTTTATAATTTAAAATTTAAAGTTGTGGTCTTTAAGAAAGAGATTTCTTCTAAATAATTTTATTTTTTCGGCTGGTTAATTGTTACCTAGGTTTTATGCTTATACTAATTTCAGGTTATTTCGTTGTCAGGGGTTACAGTTTTTATTTTAGATCTAATGTTGTATTTTTAGAATGGGAAATTTTTTCTTTATTAGGAAGAAATATTATCATAACTATTTTACTTGATTGAATAAGATTAACTTTTATAGGATTTGTTTTATTAATTTCTTCAATGGTTTTATTTTATAGCGGTAATTACATGGAGGGGGATAAATTTATTTACCGATTTATTATGTTAGTTTATCTGTTTGTAATCTCTATACTTTTGTTAATTATAAGTCCTAATATAATTAGAATTCTTTTAGGGTGGGACGGACTAGGTTTAGTGTCTTATTGTTTAGTGATTTATTATCAAAATGTTAAGTCTGCTAATGCTGGTATATTAACTATTTTGTCTAATCGCGTGGGGGATGTTGCAATTTTATTAAGAATTTCTTGAATAGCTAATTATGGAACTTGAAACTTTTATTTTTTACAACTAGTGTACAGAGACGCAGAGCTTATATTTATTCTGTGTATGGTTGTTATTGCTGCTATAACTAAAAGAGCTCAAATTCCTTTTTCTGCTTGGCTTCCTGCTGCTATAGCAGCTCCAACTCCTGTCTCAGCTTTAGTGCATTCTTCTACTCTGGTGACCGCTGGGGTCTACCTATTAATTCGTTTTAGTGAGCTTTTATCTGTGAGAAATTTTATGTTCTTAGTTGGTGTTTTCACTATATTCATATCTGGGTTAGGGGCTAATTTTGAAACTGACCTAAAAAAAATTATTGCTTTATCTACTTTAAGACAGTTGGGTGTTATAATAATAATTTTATCTTTAGGTAGAAGAGAGTTGGCTTTTTTTCATTTATTGAGCCACGCTCTTTTTAAGTCTTTATTATTTTTATGCGCGGGCTCTTTTATTCATAGAATGGGGGACACGCAAGATATCCGCAATCTTGGGGGGTTGGAGGTAGGATTGCCCATCAGATCTTTTTATTTTATAGGTTGCTCTCTATCTTTATGCGGGTTTCCATTTTTATCCGGGTTTTACTCTAAGGATTCAATTTTAGAATTTTATTTTTTAAATAATATAAATTTTTTTATGTTTTTAGTGATTGTCTTAGGGACTATGTTTACGGTTACTTACTCAGTTCGATTAGTTTATTATTTGTTTTTTAAGAATTTAGGATCTAAAAGATTTCTTCATTTAGGAGAAAGAATTATTATAGTTGTTCCTATAAGAGTTTTATTTATTTTAGCTATTTCTGCTGGCAGAGCTATATCATGGTTGTATTTTCCAGTAAACTTTGTTATTTTACCATTTTTTTTCAAATTATTAATTATTACTTTAGTACTAATACTTATAGGGGTTGTTTATTTGTTTATAAAAATAAATTATTTATACGGGGTGGTAAAAGTTAAGGCTTTAATTCATTTTTTAGGGTCTATATGGTTTATGCCTATAATTTCTACTACTTTTATTATACCTGTGCTTAAATCTGGAAACACCCTATTAAAATATTTGGATCAAGGTTGAATAGAATATATTTTTTCTCAGGGAAAAATCGCTAAGACTTTAGATAGGGGGTTTTTATACTCAGATAAATCTTTTTTTTTTAACCTAAAAATATATCTTTTATTCTTTTTTTTAATCTTTTTTTATTTTATGATTATTTACGTTTATTTAAATAGCTCAAGATTAAGAGCTTAGCTCTGAAGAAGCTAAGGTAGAGGTTTCTCTTTTAAATAATTTATATAAATTAAATTTATTTATTTTTACAATGAAAATGTAAGGTTTTAGTTAAACTAATATAAAAAACTATAAATGGAGTTTAACCACTTAAAAATTAAGTTAGCAGCTTATTTCCGAAACCCCCTAGTTCTTTAAAAGGGCTTAAATACCTAAGTATCATTAACAGTGATAAATCGCTAATTTTGATTTCTTTTAAAAAGTAAGGGTTATACAACCTAGGTTCAGGTCGAAACTGAAAGCAAATAATCGCTTCTTACTTAAGAAAGACTTCAAAGTACCTCCTGAATGCAACCCAGGTGTTATAGTTAACTACTTTCCTATTTGTCTCAGTTTAAAGCCCCTTCATTTCATTCGTGGAAAAGGCCTACAATCAGAATAATAATGAAAAAACATCTCAAAATCAATAAGGGGAGGGTGTTTCTTAGAATTGGAAGAACCGGGATAGGAAGAATTAAAGTAATTTCTACATCGAAAATTAAAAAAACTAGTGCAATTAAGTAAAATCGCAGGGAAAAAGGAACTCGTGCTGTTCTTTTAGGATCAAATCCACACTCAAAGGGGGATGGCTTCTCTCGATCCATGGTTGATTTTTTGGCGATTAAAGAATTTACAATAATGAGAATAATAGACAGAACTAGGCTAAATAAAAAAATTAAGATTATTAATTTTTCCGCTCGGCGGTCCTTTTGATTGGAAGTCAAATATACTTTATACTAAAAAATTTTAATTTAACTTCCTCATCAGTAAATAGTTAAATAAAGGAAAAGTCAGACTACATCGACAAAGTGTCAGTACCATGCAGCAGCTTCAAATCCAAAGTGATGCCCTCTGGAGAAATGACATCCTATGTGACGAGCTAGGCATGTGATTAAGAAAGTGGTACCGATAATTACGTGTAGACCATGGAACCCTGTTGCGATAAAGAAAGTTGAACCATAAGCGGAGTCAGCAATAGTAAAAGATGCCTCTCAGTATTCTATTGCCTGTAGACAAGTAAAATAAACCCCTAAAATTACTGTAAGAATTAATCCTTGTTTAGTTTGAGAAAATTTGTTTTCTATTAAACCATGGTGAGCCCATGTAACGGTTACCCCTGAAGCTAACAAAATAATAGTATTAAGAAGGGGGACTTGAATTGGGTTGAAAGTAGCAATTCCTGAAGGTGGTCACTGTAAACCAATTTCTATTGTAGGGGCCAGGCTTCTATGGAAAAATGCTCAAAAAAAAGAAAAGAAAAATAATACTTCAGATGTAATAAATAAGATTATTCCCCATCGAAGGCCTAAGGCTACCACTAAAGTATGAAGCCCTTGGAAGGTTCCTTCGCGACTAATATCTCGTCATCATTGAATACAAGTTAATCCTAGAATTACTGTCCCTAAAATAAACAAATGCGGTGAAAACATATTAAATCATTTTACAATCCCCGATGTTATAATTAAAGCTCCAATAGCCCCTGTTAAAGGTCAGGGGCTTTGGTCTACTAGATGAAAGGCGTGATTACTTTTAACTATCATTAATGTGATGTAATTTCTCTAGAATATAGAGTTGTTAATACTGCAAAAACATAAGACTGAATTACCGCTACAGCACTCTCTAAGGTTAAAAGTAAAATTTGGGTAACAATTAAGCTTATTAAAACTAGATTAGAGGCAATAGCTGTCTGGTTTCCCAGTAGAGTTATTAAAAGATGCCCTGCTACTATATTAGCCATTAATCGCACCGATAAAGTAATCGGGCGGATAATATTTCTAATAGATTCAATTAATACCATAAAAGGTATTAAAGCGGTGGGGGTTCTTTGCGGTACTAGGTGGGCGAACATGTGGTTAGTATGGTTGATTCACCCATATAATATAAAGCTAAATCACAAGGGAAGAGCTAGAGCTAGTGTCATAGTAATATGGCTAGAAGATGTGAAAATATATGGAAATAAGCCCAAAAAATTATTGATTAAAATGAATATGAATAATGCAATAAAGACAAATGAGGAGCCTACATTAGCAGAAGGACCTAAAAGTGTTTTAAATTCTGAGTGAAGCTTTAATGTAATGTTTCTTACTAGTTTAACAGCTTTACCAGGAATTAATCAGTATGAAGGAAGAATTGCAATAATTAAAAGCAGGGAGCTAGCCCAGTTTAAGGGTATATTATAGTTAGCAGAGGGGTCAAATACGGAGAAAAGATTAGTTATCATATTCACGGATTGTCTAGCTTTACTGGGTTAGTAATGCTGTTTGTTTCACTTTTTAGTCTACTTAAGGTAGACCCAGGTTTAAAGTAGATCTTGATCATAGCAAAAAGAAGAAGGGTAGAGAATGAAATAAATAGAGGGGCTCATATTAAAGGCGATATTTGAGGGATTAAAAAATATCTTATGATAATTTGATCCTGACAAAATCATGTTATGTTTTAACTAATTCTTTAGTTAAAAATATTCGTCACAATATTATAGTGCGGTTTAAGAGACCGATACTTACTTTCAGCCATTTAACTTAATTAAGTGTTATTTTTAATTCATTTAATAAAAGTTTTAGCAGGTACACTTTCAATAGAAATTGGCATAAATCTGTGGTTAGCGCCACAAATTTCTGAGCATTGACCAAAAAAAACACCCGGCCGGTTAGTTAAAAAATTTACTTGATTAAGACGACCTGGGACTGCATCAGCTTTTACACCTAGTACTGGCACAGTTCACGAATGAAGTACATCAGCGGCTGTAATTAAAGTTCGAATTTGCGTGTTTGTAGGGATGACTGTCCGGTTATCTACATCTAAAAGTCGAAAACTGTTTTCAGCCATCTCTGCAGATGGGGTTATGTAAGAATCAAACTCTAGATTAATAAAATCAGAATATTCATAAGACCAGTATCACTGATGTCCGATGGTTTTGATTGTAATTGAAGGTTTATATACTTCATCTAAAAGGTATAGAAGTCGGATTGATGGTAGTCCAATAAAAATTAACACAAAGCTGGGCACAATAGTTCAGAATAACTCTAATGGTTGTGACTCCAGCATATACTGGTCAATATTTATGTTATAAGAAGTTGATATAAGGTTATAACCAACAATTGTAACAATTAAAATAAGAATAGTCATAGCGTGATCATGAAAAAAAATTAGCTGCTCCATAAGAGGCGAGGCTGCGTTTTGAAGATTTAATGCTGATCAAGTTGCGATTTCTAAAAGGGTTTTTAACACCCATTTATGAAGCTTAAATTCATCGCACTAATCTGCCATATTAGAAGTTATAAATAATTGTTAATTCTCTATATGAGTGTTCTGACGGGGGGTTATTTTGGAATCATTCAATATATGACGGTTGAATGTAATTGTACATAACAGGTCGATTAGAACTTATAGCCTCTCAAATAATGTAGCTAAAAATTAGAATTGCTATTACTGATGTGTATCTTCCTACACTTGAAACTACATTTCACGAAGTGAAAGCATCTGGGTAATCTGAGTATCGTCGGGGTATTCCATTCAGCCCTAAAAAGTGTTGGGGAAAAAATGTTAAATTAACCCCAATAAATATAATAATGAATTGAATTTTTAATCAAGATGGGTTTATACTAGTACCTGTAAATAAGGGAAACCAGTGAATTAACCCTCCTATAATAGCAAATACTGCACCCATAGAGAGAACATAATGAAAATGAGCTACAACATAGTAAGTATCATGAAGAACAATATCGATAGAAGAGTTAGCTAAAATAATACCAGTGAGACCCCCCACTGTGAATAAAAATACAAATCCAATAGCTCATATCAGAGCAGGTGTTATAATTAAGAATCTACCTTGAAGGGTGGCAATTCAGCTGAAAATTTTTACTCCTGTGGGTACGGCAATAATTATAGTAGCAGTAGTGAAGTATGCTCGAGTGTCTACGTCTATACCAACAGTGAACATGTGGTGCGCTCAAACAATAAACCCTAAAAGTCCAATAGCAGCCATCGCGTAAATTATCCCTAACTGACCAAATGTTTGCTTTTTTCCTCTTTCAAAAGTAATAATATGGGAAATTATTCCGAAACCAGGAAGAATTAGAATATAAACTTCAGGGTGCCCAAAAAATCAAAATAAGTGTTGGTAGAGAATTGGGTCTCCACCCCCTGCAGGGTCAAAAAAGGATGTATTTAAATTCCGGTCTGTTAAAAGTATTGTAATAGCACCTGCAAGTACAGGTAGGGAAAGTAGTAGCAAAATAGCGGTCAGAAATACTGATCACACAAATAACGGTGTTTGATCTCATGTTATTCCAGGTGTTCGTATATTAATAATTGTTGTAATAAAATTTACAGCCCCTAAAATAGAAGAAGCACCCGCTAAATGAAGTCTAAAAATTGAGAGGTCTACTGAAGCCCCGGCGTGAGCGATTCCAGCGGAAAGAGGGGGATAGACAGTTCAACCTGTTCCAGCTCCTCTTTCTACTAATCCCCCAGCAAGCAATAAAGTTAAAGAAGGAGGTAGTAACCAAAAACTTATGTTGTTTATCCGTGGAAAGGCTATATCAGGAGCACCAATCATTAAAGGTACTAGTCAGTTCCCGAATCCTCCAATTATAATTGGTATAACCATAAAGAAAATTATGATAAATGCATGAGCTGTAACCATCACATTATAAATTTGATCATTACCAATAAGACTTCCTGGTTGTCCCAATTCTAATCGAATTAGAACTCTAAAAGCAGTTCCTACTATTGCTGATCATACACCGAAAATTAAATATAAAGTACCAATGTCCTTATGGTTTGTAGAAAAGAGCCATCGATTAATTAACAGAATGGCTGAGGGGTAGGCGTTAGACTGTAAATTTAATTACGGAAAATTTTCCTTCTGTTAGGCAAATATAGTCATTTATGATTTAAGACTGCAAATTTTAAGGTGGGGGTTCCCTTTTTGCTAAAGTCTAAAGTAGGCATCTTTAATTTAGACTTTGAAGGACTACAGTTTTCTTAACTTAAGACTTTAAGTTAAGAAAAATATTACTGGGCATATTAGATTAAAGAATACAGAAAGAAAAAATAAAGAGGAAAAGGGTTTAAAAGCGTGGGTCTTATTTTTAAAGGTTTTTGTATTTCTTATTATACTAGAGTAAATGATACGCACATAGAAGAATAATGAGATAAGGGAAGCTGTGATTATAATTAAAAATATTACAATTATATTTTTCTTTACTAAAATAATAATTACTGATAGCTTAGCAATAAATCCTATTAAAGGAGGAAGACCCCCCAAGGATAGAATATTCATAGCTGCCACGTATTTATTTAACGTTGAGTCTGAACAAGAAAAAACTTGGTTAATTTTATAAATAGAGTTTTTTATAAAAAAATGAATAATTACAATGGAAAGAAGCGAGTATATAAAAAAATATGAAAGTCAAAAGTTTTCTCTTAATAGGGACGCTGATAGCATCCATCCGGTATGGGAAATAGACGAGTAGGTTATAGTGAGTTTTATAACTAATTGGTTAAATCCCCCTAATGCTCCTACTAGAGCTGAAAACATAGAAATTAAAATTAAATATTTAGATGATAAAGTTATAATAACGAAAAAGGGGGCGACTTTTTGTCATGTGAAAATTAAAATATTTTGTGTTCAGTTTAAGCCTACAGTTACCTGTGGAAACCAGAAATGGAAGGGGGCAGCCCCTAATTTTATTGAAATTGAAGAGATTAATAGCAATTCTATTGCATCTAAAGTAATAATATTATAGAAAAAGAAGTTTAGTGTTACAGAAAAAATTATTAAAATAGAAGCCATGGCTTGGGCAAGGAAATACTTAATTGCTGACTCTGTTAATTTTGGATTTAATTTAATAAGAATAAGGGGGATTATTCTTATTAAATTAATTTCTAAACCCAATCAAACAGTGAATCAGGAGTTGGCCGACAAAGAGATTATAGACCCAGAAAATAAAACCACTAAGAAAATTAATTGGTGGACTTTAAAAAACATTAAAAAGAAGAAGGTTTTACTTCTATAAACGGGGTATGAACCCATAAGCTTTATTAGCTTATCTTTATAATTTAGTTTAAAGGAACATTAAATTTTGATTTTAAAAGAAATGGTGCAATTCTATTAATTATAAAGGAAAAGGCAAAGACTTGCATGATTTATTCTATCAAAATAACCCTTTTTTTTCAGGCACTTTTCC